AAATATATTTTCTATTCCTGCACGGAAAATACTGGAAAATACCGGAAAGAAAATAGTAGACTAAGTAATGAAAATATCCCTCTCAGTCTATGATACCTAAATGGGAGAAAACTCCGGATAAAACCCTTATTTATCTTAACCTTAGGTTAATTTACTTCGCAAAAAGGGAGCAAAGTTGTTCGAACCTTTGTTATTTTTTATTTTCATTGGGTTTAAGTCTGACGAGAATAATATTCTACGACTAGCAATTCGTTTATTTTCAAACCGACCCATTTACTATCTATTATTTGATTGACTAATCCTTTAGATTGGAATGACTGAAGAGTCAAATGTTTTGGCAATTCCTCATGAGGGGATGAATCGAGAGAATTTTGAATCAGAGCTCTAGAGTTTTGTTCATCCCGCGCCGTAATAATATCTCGGGGTTTGCAGCGATAACTTGGTATATCTACTATACGGCCGTTGACTAAAATATGTCTATGGTTAACTAATTGGCGCGCTCCGGGAATAGTCGGAGCCATACCCAATCGAAAAAGGATGTTATCCAATCGCATTTCAAGTAATTGTAGTAAAACTTGACCTGTTGAACCCTTGGCTTTTCCGGCGATACGAACATATTTAAGTAATTGCCGTTCTGTCAGACCATAATGAAAACGCAATTTTTGTTTTTCTTCTAGGCGAATACGATATTGGGATTTTTTCCCGGAACGCGATTGGTTTCTAAGACCACTTCCGGCTCTAGGCCTTTTATTAGTTAGTCCCGGTAAAGCCCCCAGGCGACGTATTTTTTTAAAACGAGGTCCTCGGTAACGCGACATAAAGACTCCTTATTCTTTTTCTTTGCATTTATATTTTATTTTATTCTTATTGATGAAATTTCATTTTACAGAATAAAACTAAAACTGAACTAAACAATAAATGAAGCGAAGTTTACTGAAGTATTGGATTTGTACTATAAAAAAAAAGAATAATGAGATGAATTGGATAAATATACAGACCTTTCTATTCTATATATAGAAAAGGATCCCTTTCGTGACATAGTTGGAAGTTTTTATAACATAACAAATCGATGACTTTTGGAAAAAGAGGAAGATGTTTTTTCAATATTCTTTGATTTCAAAGGGGCATTATAAATCATGTAATCATGTAATAACTAGATAAATCATGTAATGTACTAACTAGAATAAATAGAGAAAAGCCGGCTATCGGAATCGAACCGATGACCATCGCATTACAAATGCGATGCTCTAACCTCTGAGCTAAGCAGGCTCACATAATAGAAATTCTACATGCATAGAAATTCCGTAAAGAATCTTAGCTACTCATAATTAGCTATTCATAATTAATATGAATATCGACGAAAGAATAGAATTTCAAATAAAATATATTCAATATTCAAATAAAATATATTCAATATTTATTATAGAATATAATGATTAATCTAGCGATATAGAATTTCGATTTATTTCTCACAATTCGTTATTACTAGGTAGTAATAATTTTGAAAAAAAAAATCTTTTTTTTTTTGTTTTTGAGTTCAAATGACATTTGAAATTTTTTTATTACACTTTTCTTTTTTATTCCATAATCTTAGTATATATATTCCATTTTTTATATATTTCTTATATTTCTAATTCTAATTATTTCATCGAAGGATTCGTTAGAACTAATCAGATATTCCTACGCTTTCATTCGTAAAGGTGGAAGTTAAGACGAAAAAAAAAGAATCGACCGTTCAAGTATTCAAAATTGCATTGGAAAAATGAGCGGAAGAGAGACATATATATGTGGTAGATATCCATCTATATGGAATTGCGGATACAGAAATGATAGAATCGTTTTTGATTGGACCAAATACAAATATAAGTTTCCTATAGAAGATGAAAGAAGATAGACAAGAAATCAACGAGGAGAAAACACCCTTTGGAGATAGGAATCCGTATCTAATGAATTCAACGATTCCAGTATAAATGAAAGGGAACGACATCACAACGAGATCCTAATCTCAAAACAAAAAAAAGAAGGGGGATATGGCGAAATTGGTAGACGCTACGGACTTAATTGGATTGAGCCTTGGTATGGAAACCTACTAAGTGAGAACTTTCAAATTCAGAGAAACCCCGGAATTAATAAAAATGGGCAATCCTGAGCCAAATCCAGTTTTACGAAAACAAACAAGGGTTCAGAAAGCTAAAATCAAAACGGATAGGTGCAGAGACTCAATGGAAGCTGTTCTAACAAATGGAGTTGACTGTGTTGTGTTGGTAGAAAGAATCCTTCCATAGAAACTTCAGAAAGGATAAACGTATAAACATAGATATACGCATTGAAATACTATATAATCTACCAAATGATTAATGACGACGCGAATCTGTATTTATATATATCAAAATGGGAGAATGGTTGTGAAGTGATTCCATATTGAAGAAAGAATCGAATATTTATTGATCAAATCATTCACTCCATAGTCTGATAGATCTTTTGAAGAACTGATTAATTG